ATTTCGTCCTTTTGGTCTCATTTAACATATAATATGCATTAAGATTCATAAAAAATTTTGATCCATTTGAAAAATGGAACCGAATCTGTCGGAAAATTCAATGACTATTTTTGGGGAATACTCGAGACGAAAAGGACGTTTTTATCTTATCTTTTAAGAAAAATATGGAAATAGTTACGGGATCATTGTCCATGTCAATTTGAATTAGAAATTCCGCGGACAATTCTAGTACAATTAAAAGTGGTCGTTAACTACCTATGCATCTGATCATATATGTATTATCATTATGTATTACAATAAAATGAAGGGGGTTTTCAATGCGAGATCTAAAAACATATCTTTCCGTGGCACCGGTACTAAGTGCGCTATGGTTCGCGTCTTTAGCAGGTCTATTGATAGAGATTAATCGTTTTTTCCCGGATGCGTTGACATTCCCCTTTTTTTCATTCTAGTTAGTGACGTGGAAAGGAATAAAGAAGATTAGAACTACAATGAAATATCGGTCACTAATCAAGTCTCCCCCTCTATTTTTCTTTTCTCTATTTCTCTTTTCTCTATTTTTTCTGATTTGTAGAATAAGGGAGGAAAGAGAAAGAAGAAAAGTGGATTCAACGGCTGTGGGATTCGGATTCCAATTCGAATAATAGAATAATAGAGGAATGGAAGTAGACTATAAAATGTGGGTCTAGCGAAGAGTATTATACAAGATACTTAAACGAAATCATGTACTGTGCTTTGAAATATCGTTTCGAAATCGTTGGATCTTATTTGAATATATTGATTGTAGCAAAATTTTTCATAATGTGAGTTCAAGTTAGCAACTTCTACTTTTTCTTTCTTCTTCATTTCGAATCGAAAGGAAAAGCGTTGAGTAAATAAAAAATCCAAAGGAGGTTCATGGCCAAGGGTAAGGATATCCGAATAACAGTTATTTTAGAATGTACTACTTGTGTTCGAAAGGTTGTTAATAAGGCATCAAAAGGCATTTCCAGATATATGACTCAAAAGAATCGGCACAATACGCCTAATCGATTGGAATTGAGAAAATTCTGTCCATATTGTTACAAACATACGATTCATGGGGAGATAACGAAATAGCTCGAACCGAGCACTTGCACCCTCCCCAGGAGGGGGAAAAATGCTATGCTAATTACCGCTAAGATAATTTGAATAGAAAGAAAATCCTATTGTTTTTATGTATTCTAATTCATTTTCTAGATCCAACCGAAATAGGATTGTCGGTTTAAAGAAATAAATTAAACAAACCATGGATAAATCCAAGCGACCTTTGCTTAAATCCAAGCGACCTTTGCTTAAATCCAAGCGATCTTTTCGTAGGCGTTTGCCCCCGATCCAATCGGGGGATCGAATTGATTATAGAAACATGAGTTTAATTGGTCGATTTATTAGTGAGCAAGGAAAAATATTATCTAGACGAGTAAATAAATTGACCTTGAAACAACAACGATTAATGACTCTTGCTATAAAACAAGCTCGTATTTTATCTTCGTTACCTTTTATTACTAATGAGAAACAAGGTGAAAGAAACAAGTCGACCGCGAGAGTCCGAAAGAAATATAAGTCAGACAGAAAGAAATATAAGTCGACTGTGAGAGACAAAAAAAATAGGCTTACTCTTTCGTCACTTGAATGCAAATTCACACCCGAACTCAAACGCAGATTGATGCTTTGTGCAAAAATCCGACAATCCGGACCGGCTTTGCTTCTCGTTTCGTAAGACAAAAACAAATCAAAAATCGGATTCAGAAGTCAAACTCCAAATTGTTGATTGAAAGTGTTGAGTCCTATTTATTTCTTTTTTTATTCATTTTGACTCTACTTTCCCGGAGGTCATTCTCCGGGGAACTCCGTTTAAATTACTCCGGCAGATTCCTTCCAATTTACTTTTTTTATGATTTCATTGGAAATTAGATAAAGACAGTTTGTATTTGCTATAGCTATTTGCGCAAGTATTTTACGATTAAGCAACAACTGTCTCTTGTATAGATCATGGATGAATTTACTATAGTTATAGTATACCCACCCGTCACGAATTTCTGAATTGATTCGAGTGATCCACAAACGACGAAAATTTCTTTTTTGCCCATTCCTATCCCGATGAGACGAAGCCAAAGCTCTTATGTCTTGTTGAGTCTTTAAAAGACCTCCCCGAAAGCTTGATATAAATGAACGTGCTTTTCTTCTACGTCTCCGAGCTATATATCCCCGTCTAGTTCTGGTCATTGAATATGCATAAATCAAACGTTGTCGAATAACTAATTGATTTCCGTTCTTGCAGTTATTCTTTTTCCCCCTTCCTAGTCTATTAATAACCCAATGAGTTTTTCCAATGTATAAACGCAAAATTCCAATGGCTTTGGCTACGATAACCTTCCCGACCACGATTTTTTATTTTTTCGAGACCTTTGTTTTACCTCACAATTTGAAATTGGATTCTACTAGGTATTAAAAAGATAATAAGAAATATAAATTCTAAAGCAATAGTGGATTCCATCGTTTCTATGGTTACTTCTTAAACGGTGAGGTCTTCTCTATACACCGGAGCCTTTAACTTCATTTAATTAATGCTATTGGGAACTTGTATAGTTCACATTCTTTAGCTCTACCCATGGATTATCCAGTAACTAGGTCTTCACAACGAGATCTACCTATACAGTAACGGTATTTAATTATGAGGGTTAGCTGGATAGCTGACCTTGTTAGTCCGTTCTTGCAAGAGGGTGGCTTAATCTTTGAAATTGAAACCAAGAGTTCCTCCGCGTAATGGATAAGCATTTGCTACCAATGGAGAATTCTTAAATTGAGGTGATTGAATTTACACCAAGGGAAACCATAAATTTCCTACACAATGAAAGGCATATGATCCATTTTCGTTTTTTAGATAGGAAATAGAGTTCATTTTTTCGTTCCAGCCTATTCACCGGTACTGACCTTTGATACTGGAAACTTGTTCGCTTTCCTTTGTTCTAGCTCATGATCTGAACGAGTCGCACATACAACCTAGTACACGTTCCTCGACGTTGAGGGCATCTCTTAAGAGCGGGCGATTTTGTCACATTTCTGATTGGCTGTCTTGTCTTTCTAATAAGTTGTTTAATAGTTGGCATGTTGAATCATAGATATAGATATAATTGGATGGTTTAGATCCATCCTAACCGGATTATTTCGAGTCAACTCGGTCGGTAGCGGTAATCTAAAATTAGGGATTTGCGCGAAATACAGGCTAGTCTCATTTACGCCCGTCACGCCATTGAAGCCCTTCAAGCCCTACAGAATCAACAATTCCATAAGCTTTGGCTTCTTCGGGTGACAGAAAAACATCTCTTTCCATGTCTTCGAAGACCATCCAGAAAGGTTTGTGCGATCTTTGTACAAAAAAGTTTGTGATCTCTTCACGTAGTTTTAGCACCAAATCTGTGTCCGTGATTACCTCTTCCATGTAGCCTTGAATAAAAGTACTAGTAGGTTGGTGGATCATTACCCTGATGATATAACAAAATCAAAAGTTTTTCTATTGCACACGATGAAGGGAAGATAAAAGAAAGAGAAAAGAATAGCACGAAAAAAGATAGAATTGCACAACCGTACAGGCATCTTTCTATGCATTGCATACGGCTCTAGAATAAAATTGATCCTTACGCCCCCCCAACGAAAGAGAAAAATAGGATTGATTAGACCCCGCTCCGAAAATGATCAAATTACCACCCTTCCTTTCGTGGGAGTTAAAAACTACTATGATGGCTCCGTTGCTTTCTATATTTCTTTTTTGTCTATGATTAAGCAATCCCAAAGTTGCTTTTTATTTGATTAAATAACCTAAGGGAAAAAGAATTTTTTTCACTAGTTCAGAACATAAATATTATTAAGAGATCTGCCGTGTGAAAAAAAGTTTGTGACGCTGAACTGCACTGCCGATAGATAAGAACACATCGGAAATACCTTTTATCTCATACTACTCTCTCGATAAAAAATCTAATGCTTTGAAAAAAAACTTTTGTATATCGAATTCAAAGTGCCATGCTATTATTACTTTTTTATTCATATTTCATATGGAGATTCATTTTTCATATGGCGAAGGCATAGTCGTCTTTTTTCTTTCAAATAAAACCTCATTGGCGCCAAGCGTTAGGGAATGCTATACGTTTAGTCTGTGAGCCTCCGGCCAGGATAAAAGCTGCCATTGAAGCGGCTACTCCCAGACAGAGTGTATGTACATCTGGTAGCACAAAATTTATCGCATTATGAACAGCTAGCCCATGCATTACTCCTCCACCCGTAGAGTTTATAAATAAAAATTGCTCTTGGTTACAATCGTCGATATTCAGAAATATCATAAGACCGACAATGTGATTTGCCGTCTCGGGACTAAGGTCTTTGAATAAAAAAAGTGCTCTTTCTCGATAAAGTCGGTCGATTAGGTTAAAATTGTATTCCGTAGGAACCGTACAGGCGCCGTTTGGCGCATACGGTTCAAAAAAATTTGCAAAAAAATCAATGTGTATATTCCAATCCCCTTTCGGATTTCAGAGCATGCTCTTTACTGACTCCTAATTTTTCTTCGATTTTTCAATAAAGATGAGTTTTGATTCCTTTCCTTAGAAAAAAGAATTCATTAACCGGATCGAATTCACTTTTCATTGATGTATTCTTTCATCGCGATCCAATCCAAATCACGATGTCATTTTCTTGTTCCAAACTGGGCCTCTTTTATCTTACTCTTTTTAGGTTTATACTCTACTCCGGGTAAAGATCTGCCCGCCTTCGATTTGCACATATAGGACAAATACTCCCCTTACCACTTCTTTTTTCTCAATCCGTACAGTCCGGCAAATATTTGAGGTCTTTATACATATTACTCGATTGATTAAGAGAACAGTTTAAAATCACTTCTATTTCCAAAGAAGATTTCTTTAGAATAGAGGAATCCCTTTCTAAGGAGTAATGGTAGATATATTACCAATTGGTTTTTTTAAACGAAGTCTGGATATTTCAATTTCTTAGTCCAACCGAGCCAGCCATAAATTATTTGAATTGATAATAGTAATTTGAATCCCCTTAAAAAAAGGATCTAATTGCACTTCACGCTCCAAATTTTGGATGATCCAATTCATCTTTTTTGGGCGAAATAGAGGATCTCTTGATCGGGAAGAGAAGGGGGAAAGCCCATATGACCCAATAGATCTGCCAAGTCGCACTATAAGTCAACCCAAGTTGCTTCCTCGTCTTCGTCGTCAGGAATATCATAAGGTATTTTTGGCACACCAACAGGCATTAAATGAAAGAAAAAATAAAAAAAATACTAGACTTTAGATGTGAAAACGTAAGAAGGGTTTTATTGTTTTTAGAATATTGTTCTTTATCAAAAATGCATAAAGAAAGACAGAATGAATAAGATCAATTCTTAGAACGAGGCCCCTGTAATCATGAACAAGGATGGTCACATTCGTTTATAGAAAAGGCATCAAGCGGCCCATTGCGTATTGGTACTTATCGAGTATAGAATAAATCTGCTTCTCTTTTTTCCTACGAACGGAATTGTTCCATTATTGCTAATAGAATCAAACAAATTATGAACCCTTGCTCTGAACTAATCGCCCTCTCCTCGGAGGACGTAACATCGGCAGAGTATAGTCGTGTCCAATGCAATAAAGTTGCGTAGTGTCTTTTTTCTTTGATAAAGGGGTATTTTCATGGGTTTGCCTTGGTATCGTGTTCATACTATCGTATTGAATGATCCCGGCCGGTTGCTTGCTGTTCATATAATGCATACAGCTCTGGTTGCTGGGTGGGCCGGTTCGATGGCTCTGTATGAATTAGCAGTTTTTGATCCTTCTGACCCCGTTCTGGATCCAATGTGGAGACAGGGTATGTTTGTCATACCCTTCATGACGCGTTTAGGAATAATCAATTCATGGGGTGGCTGGGGTATCACAGGAGGGACTATAACATCTCCGGGTATTTGGAGTTACGAAGGTGTCGCCGGAGCGCATATTGTGTTTTCAGGCTTGTGCTTTTTAGCAGCTATCTGGCATTGGGTGTATTGGGATCTAGAAATATTTACTGATGAACGTACAGGAAAACCTTCGTTGGATTTGCCCAAGATCTTTGGAATTCATTTATTTCTCGCAGGGGTGGCTTGCTTTGGTTTTGGTGCATTTCATGTAACAGGCTTGTATGGTCCGGGAATATGGGTGTCCGATCCTTATGGACTAACTGGAAAAGTACAACCGGTAAATCCAGCGTGGGGCGTGGAAGGTTTCGATCCTTTTGTTCCGGGAGGAATAGCCTCTCATCATATTGCGGCTGGGACATTGGGCATATTAGCAGGCCTATTCCATCTTAGCGTTCGACCACCCCAACGTCTATACAAGGGATTGCGCATGGGTAATATCGAAACTGTCCTTTCCAGTAGTATCGCTGCTGTCTTTTTTGCAGCTTTTGTTGTTGCCGGAACTATGTGGTATGGTTCAGCAACTACCCCGATCGAATTGTTTGGACCGACTCGTTATCAATGGGATCAGGGGTACTTCCAACAAGAGATATATCGACGAATTAGTGCGGGGTTAGCCGAAAATCAAAGTTTATCAGAAGCTTGGTCGAAAATTCCTGAAAAATTAGCCTTTTATGATTACATCGGCAATAATCCGGCAAAAGGGGGATTATTCAGGGCGGGTTCAATGGATAACGGGGATGGAATAGCGGTTGGATGGTTAGGACATCCTATCTTTAGAGATAAAGAAGGTCGTGAACTTTTTGTACGTCGTATGCCCACTTTTTTTGAAACATTTCCGGTCGTTTTGGTAGATGGAGCCGGGATTGTTCGAGCGGATGTTCCTTTTCGAAGAGCCGAATCGAAGTATAGTGTCGAACAAGTCGGTGTAACTGTTGAGTTCTACGGTGGCGAACTCAATGGAGTCAGTTATAATGACCCTGCGACTGTGAAAAAATATGCTAGACGCGCTCAATTGGGTGAAATTTTTGAATTAGATCGTGCTACTTTGAAATCCGACGGTGTTTTTCGTAGCAGTCCAAGGGGTTGGTTTACTTTTGGACATGCTTCATTTGCTTTGCTCTTCTTCTTCGGACACATTTGGCATGGTGCTAGAACCCTGTTCAGAGATGTTTTTGCTGGGATTGACCCAGATTTGGATGCTCAAGTAGAATTTGGAGCCTTCCAAAAACTTGGAGATCCAACTACAAGAAGACAAGTAGTCTGATCCAACCTTCTTTTGATGTCTTTCGAATCTATTTTCTTTTTATGATTTGTTAGTGATTTTGATATTGAGGGTAGCAGAGAAATCTTGCTTTGACTCCCCGTTTTTTTGTCTCTTGCTCTTTCGGTAGCCGGGAGATGGTTCCCAATAAAAGAAAGAAAAAACAAATAGGTATGGAAGCTATAATTGTAAATCACGATCGAATCTATGGAAGCATTGGTTTATACATTCCTCTTAGTCTCAACCCTAGGGATTATTTTTTTCG